AAATTCCAGCCAAGTGGGGAGATTGAGAGATATAAAGCAAGGTTAGTGGCAAGAGGATTCACACAAACCAAAGGAATAGACTATGGCGAGACCCTTTCAACAGAGGCAAAGGTCATTTCTATTAGAATCTTACTTTCCTTGGCTACACAGAGATCATGGCCATTGTATCAGTTAGATGTGAAAAATGCCTTCTTGCATGGGGACTCGCACGAGGAGGTGTATATAGAGATAGCACCCGGATATGGAATGAAAGGGGAGTCACATAAAGTATGCAGATTGAAGAAAGCCCTGTATGGATTGAAGCAATCCCCGAGGGCGTGGTTTGAGAAGTTCAGTAAGGCCATAGTTTAGTTTGGCTACAAAAGGTGTGCTTCTGATCACACACATTTCGTAATAAAGGGTGAGAAAGTGAGCCGGATCATAGTAAATGTTTAGAATATTGTGGTCACTGGTGATGATGTTGATGAGATTGCAAGATTGAAGGCTTACCTGAGCCGCACCTTCGACATAAACTTGGCATGCTAAGGTACTTCTTGGACACAGAGGTTTTCGAGATCTATAAGAAGTAGAGCCATCTCTCAAATTATGTCCTTGATTTGAAGAAAACAGGGATGTTAGGTTGCAAGGCCGCAATTAGCCCAATAGAAGAAAATCATAAGCTTGAAGAAAAGAGAAAAGAACCCTTGGATGATGCAGGCATCAGAGGCTTGTGGGAAAACTTAGATATCTTACTATCACTAGACCTGACATTACCTATGCTGTGGGGTTGGTAAGCCAGTATATGCATGCTCCTTGTCAAGCACACCTACATGTAGTATACAGGATCTTGAGGTACCTCAAAGGTTATCTTGGCAAAGGTATGATCTATACTAATCATGGCCATGGGAGAGTTGAAATCGTTAGTAATGCTGATTGGGGTGGGTCAGTAGAGGACAGGAGATCAACTTCAGGATGAGAAAAGATCGCTGAGAAAGCATCTTGGCGAAGATAAAAGAGTTCGACACCTGACCGAAACAAAGCCCGTATTCTTCCTAAACCCCCTATTCTTAGCATGACGGATATTGAATAAAGGGACGACCGAGGGGGTACTGATTTGAGGGAAGCATAAAGGAAGACGCCGAAAGGTTATGTTAAAAGAGATGGCTATGAGACTAGTGCAAACAATATGTTGAAATAGTAGATTTAGTAGTCTGCTTTCTTTCTCCGGGTATGAACTCCTCCCTTGAGGAAGGCCCCTGTTGTGGCAATTCAACCCAGAGGGTATAGTTACTATAACTAATAAGAAGCATAGTAAAGTCAGTGTAGAATAATAGAATCTCTTATTAGCTTATGAAGGAAGGAAGCAAGTGTAGCTTTGAAAGCAGCAAGGAGGCATTAGGGGAAACCTAGATTCAAGGTCGGAAGAATCGGAAACAGACTCGAAAACGGAACCCTTTCTCTAGCGGCCTCTTGGCTTCTTTCTTTACAATCAGTCCAGGCCAGTAGCTGCTCCTGGCTTTCGGACAGCTAGAGCACCGACAGATAGAGCGAAGAGTCCATAAGGAGAAGAGCCAAGGCTTGTCGTAGATAAGAGTTGTATACGATAAGTTTGAGTCTTATATCTTATTCGCGAGAATTTCTTCTCTCCGGTCTTGTCTCCTCACTAAGTGGCTGCACACACCTGTCTTACAGATAGAGTCAAGCACGAGACGGGTATTTACTTGTTCTTTTTAGCATGTGCTAGCTAAAGGGTATCTGCGGTTGAATTCGTTGTTTTGCTGGTCGGCTGAGGAAAAGGCAAATGGTATTTGGAGGAATAGACAAGGCATGATTTTCGTCTTGATGAAGTGTAGAACGGGGTTGTCTTTCCATTGAGCCGGGGAGACAATCCAAATCGTAGTCAGTGTCCATTATTTGATTGAGCACGACGTGGTCTGCTAGTCGCGTTAAACCATCCAAAGGAGTACCGTCAGCCCCCAAAAGTGCTTTCCTTCTCGCGCGAAAGAAAAAAGATGGTTAGCTTTTTTGTCTGCCTCCTTTACCTATCAAAGATTCTGTTAACATTGCAGATGGCACTCTCTTACCTCTTTCACACTGTGGGTCTATGTCTTCATCCCGGATTCTTCATGATAGATTCCATTTTCCTCCTAAAAACAACTTCTTTTCTGTCAGTCACCTTGCAGCTAACCATCTTCGTGTCATCTTTTCTTCTTCTGAGTGTCTTATCCACGATCAGCGCACGGGAAGGATCGTTGGCCGGTTGGGAAAGCTTTATTATACGGATATTCTTCTCTACATTCCTTTTTTTCAGCTGCTTCATTAGGATAAGGAATGGGACCCGCCGTCGCCTGAGACATACACAACACACAGTGCAAGACTTCTTCCATTGTCTAGGGTATATTCCTGCATTTCATTCAGATGGGTTGAACAATTCATGTGATTGTTTACAGTTGGCAATTGTATGCTCCTGGATTAAACATAAGAATCCAATTGGGCCTTTCTTTGGATTGATTCATTCGTTAGTGTCCACTTGTGATTTGACCTACGGCTGATTGTTGGATATATCACAGACAACTACTTGAATTTCATGTTGGGGTCCTACTCGAGTGCAGTCATTCATAGGTGCAAGGTACTTTACTTACTATTATAAGTGGATGACTACAGTAGATACATCTGGCTTTCTTTACTTAGAGAGAAATCCTAAGCTCTTTCGTTGTTTAATATATAGAAAGTTTGGAAAATAAGTCAAATCTCCAGATCAAGAGGTTGAGGTCTGAACTCCGGCGGAGAATACGTGTCAAGGGTGTTTGATTTCATGCTCCTGAAGATAGGAATCAAACGTGAGCTGTCGTGTGTTCATACTCCGCTGCAGAATGGGGTGTCCGAAAGAAAACACCGACATATAGTTATAGTTGAAATGGCTTTGACTTTGATGATAAATAATGGAGTACCAAAGCATCTATGGGTTGAAGCATTCACTACTGCAGTGTAGTTAATCAACAGATTGCCATTTTCTGTTATCAACATGCAATCTCCCTTTTCTTCTCTTTATGGTCGTGATACTTTTCAGGGGGAGATCACTACCCTTTCTGAGACATCTGACTGGGTTACTTTAAAGAAATCTTCAGAGCACAGTTCCGATAGTACAGTTCAAGGTGCCGATAATTCATCTTCGAAAATCATTCTATCTCTGTTTGCCGCCTCAAGCGAGCACTTTATGGCCTTAAACAAGCACCCAACCTATACAAAGGGCGTTAGCTGTCCACTATAGGAGCTTTCTTCTAACAATCCCTTATTTGGTATGTCACGAAATCATGAAGCGAACTCGTTCTATTCAATATCTATATGGGGGAAAGAAGATCGAAAGCCATTGAGTAGTGAGACTTTCTTTTCCAGAGTAGTCATAGAAAGAGAATCGAGGGGTCTGCAGGCATGAGTGCTCAGGTACGCCGTCAGTCTAAATTCCTAGCAGTCTTTTTCAGTTGTATTTGTTTTAACGAAAAAAGAATAAAGAAAGTCCCGAAGAGCGGAACGGCCGTCCAACTCCCCCAAATACAAGGGAGCGGGCACTGCTCTCAGCCTGTCGTAACAACGAAAGAAAACTCCACATACCGGAAAAGAAATTGACCTTATTCCTAGAACGGAATATAGACATTGGTACAACAGGAGGCTCGAGAGACCTCGAGCGTAATATACGCTACCATCGGAGAGACTTTAGCCACATCAACACCCGAATGAGGCGATCAAGAAAGTCCTCCCCTGGAAAAAATATCCAAAGATCTTCTCTTTCCTTTTCATTACAAACAAAGCGAAGGCGCTACTTTTAGCCCTTTCAAGAATGAAGGCCCGCGCGACACTCGGCGTTAACACTCCCAAATCTGGAAATCCTAACCACAGTTTTCATGATAACGGGCGGCGAAAGCATACAAAGATAGTGAGGCTTCCATCGCTTAGATTTAGGGCGATAGGGCGCACCACAGATACGATAAGAAGCACCCCTCAATCGATAGGTCAAAGACAGAAACATAGTACCAGTGACATCTCTAATCTTTGAGAAAATAGGGGTCTTTTCCACATAATAGCGTCAACCAAAGACCGGAGCATCTTAGCAGACACTGGAGAGAAATCCCTAGTAACTTCGTCGCTCCAAAATTCTTTGGCAAACTCCAAAACATGACAACTAATAAATAATGTTTCAAATGGGAGACTTTTCTTTAGATATAGTTATAGTACACTGAAACTCTATATTATGCGTCGTGGCCGTCACCCTCTCGTCGGCGATCACCGTCGCCAAGAATGGCATAGTCGCAAAGCTTCGTCGTGCCATACACCCTTTCAGTAGCTATCCACACAAGCATATGATGTTTAAGTGTGAATAGAGGCCAAGAACTCCAAAATCCGAGGGGTTGACCCTTCGTAAACGTCACAACCGATGACCTATAGCCTTTATTATAGAAACTATATGGTAATTGAAAGACTACAGAACAAAGTATGAACGTCCAGGAAGTTGCAAAGGGATTTCCGAACAACCCTGCATACAGGACGTAAGGATAACAGATAAGGAATCGGTAGCAGCCTTAAGATAGATAAAAAGAGCAGAATTTTGGCTTTCTTCTCAAGTACTGCAACGGTTGGGTCTGATTATAGGTACCATCCATTCTGAACCTTGCCAAAACCTTCATCCATCATGTATAGGCCGTACCAAGGCCTGATATAAGGGTAAGCCAATAGCGAATAACCTTTTCTTCCCTGCCTCCTCGACCTTCATTCCCATCCTGCAGCCAAAGTGATAGCGGCTGTAGCATCCACCGGTAATGTGTGGAAGAGGGTAAGATTTCTATGTGGATAGGACGTATCAACACCTTTTGCATCTTTTCATTTGAAAGGAAATATAGTGGAATAATATAGTGTTGGGTCCTGAGGACCAGGATGGCCGAAGATCAAAACCTAAATGTGCCAGGGGTTGATCATCGAAGCCTGGGCAATAACGATTAAGGAATTTGAGCGCTGATGTAGCGTCGAGCCACCTTCATAGTCAATTCATTAGGGTTGTCACCTTCTACCCGGAAAAGTATCCACCCTTTTCTTTCTCTCTTAAGCCTCACTGCTATGGGACTTCCTAAAGATGCAATCGCAGTTTATCAACCACTCACAAGACCACCGAGATCTTCGACTTAGCTCCCAAAGGTAATCCACCCGGCCCTTTCCCAACCTATACAAGGAGAGCGGAAGATAACGAAAGGGAGACAAGGTCCTAACTAAATATAACACAAACTACCATTCCATCTATCATATCAGTCGAGTCGATCCGATTCGTTCTTATCTATAGATAAGGCAAGAGAGAACTTATGACCTCGCGGATGGAGAGGGATTCGAACCCCCGGTATTTCACAAAATACTTCGGTTTTCAAGACCGACTCTTTCAACCGCTCAGACATCCATCCCCTTCGCGCTTCGCCCGCCCTATCCATCCGCGCGCTGGCAGGTAGGGGCTTATCTATGTGATTCGCTACGCTTGCCTGCGCCTATCGGCTGATTCTATTGCCTGCCGGTTAGCGAAACTTTTCCGGTAGTACGAATCGCTACGCTTCGCCTCTTTCTATATGATAATATGCATCTTGGTTGCTGCGCTCCCTGCGGGTAATAGCAAGAGAGTGAATAACGAATGATCCTCCAAACTCAAAGAGTGATTGAGTCCGACTCAAGCGAGTGAGTGAAAGGCGTGGCAAGAGAGCGAGTTCGACTCGCGAACGATCAGCAAGTGAAGGACCGATCCTTTTGCGCCAATACTGTTGCGAGACTGGTACTTGGCGGCTCACGAGCAACATATAGACTAAGGTTGCCCATCACTCCCTCGCTCTTTTTTGAAGGCCCTTTCCATTCTCTTTCTAGTATGCTTCCTCCATAAGAACACTGAACGCCCAGCTTCGCAGAGCAGCTCTCTCCCCAGCCCACAGCATAGTGTGGAATCTGGATCCTTTCATCGAGCACCATTTCTTTTAGATAGAAAGGTGTTCTGACTCTATTGGATCAAGTCATAACCTAAGCCTTCTACTAGTAGACTACTATGGAGAGACTAAGCTCTATTTCAGAGATTGGACTCTCTTACTGTGATTAGCTCCTACTAGTAAGAAGCTGTTCCCGAGCCAGGTTCCCTGGATCCACGTGTTCCTAGCCGGGCCTAAATGGATGAATGAAGAAGCGCGCCCGGGTAGACTTCAAGAGCTCTTGCTCTGCCTATCCTCCTACTTCTTATTCTGGGGGTCATAGAAAGATACGAACCGCCTACTCTTTAATTTAAAGGGTTGGTGTGGCATTAGATTGTTGAAAATGAAAGCGGCTTGTCCTCACTAATAAAAAAGAGCAATCCCTCCCCTTCTGTTACCTACTTTTACTCATTTCTTCGGTATACCTCAATACAAGACAAGCGCAGGAAAGGATAAACAATCAAAACCGGGCTATCGCCCTATCTAAGCAGCTTTCCCCTCTCCTCTACGGAAGTAATCTTTCTTTCTATTTCAGTTCCTGTGTCTGTCGCTATCGCCCTATTCTCTCTCAATTGCCTATCCTTTCTAGATGAGGGGGAGTCCCTTAGCAGTAGCTTCCAACACTGAAGATTGACCTCCTCAAGTGCCAGATATGAATGTTTTCTGCATTTCATACGGGACTACTTACTTACCTAAAGTGCACTTTTGGCTTCCCAAAAAAGTGGACTGAAGGAACTGACCTAAGCATAGCTCTCTCTCTCAAATACAAATGTCAAGAAAGGGATTCCTTGGATAAGTGGAAAAATGCTCCAAAAATCCTTTCATTTCTCTTTGAAGGCCTTTGTCCTACTTATAGTATCAGTCCTCCAGCCTATACTTGTGTTTTTATTAACCAAGAACACATGCACTTTGTTGGCACTCAAAAAAAAGGTTATTCAATCCACTAGTGCAACTGAAGGTGCGCAGCCTCTTCTGAACCGGAACAAGAAAGAGCTCATAACCACTGCTTGTGAACAGCTCTCCTCAACTTAAGGCGCACCTACTCTTACTAGAAGTCTAGTCTCTCTCAGGTCCAGTTTCGATCTCTAACTAACTTACAACATAGGCCGGAAGAGAGATATTCAGAAACCCCGATTTCCTGTCTTAAGAACCTGACTCAAAAGAGAAAAGAAGACCGGACTAAAAGAGATCTCACTTTCGACGATTGAACTTGACTTTTCTATCCAGATTGGAACTGGACTTAAACGTCTTTGGATCCTGCTTAGGGCCGGCTTTCACTCCACTTTCACTTTCATATCAGGAACGTCGACTTGCACTTGCAATATCGAATTTGACTTTCCGGAATCCTTGCTCCTGGCTTATATTCACATAGGCCACTCATAAGAATAAGACGTTCAACTCCCTAAAACACGTGTAATTGAGAGAGTCATCATATCCGTGCCTTGGGGAAATGCCTACCTTCAGGAGAAGATTACCGAATGAGTTTCAAACCTGTCCTCTTCGCTTCCCGACGATATTTAGGGAAAGGGGCGTTCAGCCACTTGACTGGTTGGAAAGGGGCCTTGTCGGCCACCGCTTGCTGACGACGGAACGCATCGTCAATTAAAGGGTCCTCGCCTTGGACTTAGTTGGAAAGGTAGGTGTTCGGCATGTCCCTTGCTTGCGAACTTCTTTAGTAGGGCGGAGGTGCCATTCCTCACGTTTACCGTTGTCCCCAGACTTCACTCTTTCAACACTTGTATACTTTCTAAAGAGTCAGGCATGCCCCTGTCCCTGTCTCCAAGTGTGTGATCCACCGATTCACTGAGTGACTTTTTCTTACCGCTGCGCTGGAGTCCCTATCTCAACAAGGGTTGGTGTGGCAGACTTCCCCCTTGTTTGCCGATTGAAGAAAGCCTTATATGGCTTCAAACAAGCGAGAAAGGCCCTTTCTATCTTATTAGTCAAGCGCGCTAGCTGCAATCAAAAAACAGCGCTAACGAGCAAGAAAGGGGATGCGCTAAGGCGCAACGGCTTTCGCGCAGCTGCTGCGCCCTTGCTTCTTGCTTTCGAGCCGGAGCTTGCTGGGTAGTGAAGTGGTCCGTGAAGGTGAAATAAGACTTGTGTTAAGCAAGCAGAGTAGTCAAGCCAGAGAGGAAAAAAAAGCAAGAAGCGGTTTTCGTTCGATCGACGGAATCAATCGTACTTTCACTGCTGTGGACCGGCTTTCATAAAGCACCTTTGGGCAGCAGCTACTATTGGGATCCAATTTCGAGATCAATTCGACAATGAAACTCTTTAAGCAATGATCTTATCTATGTCATTTCTCTTGACGCGATACAAAAGACGACTTTCGAGAGTCACTTAGCCCCTTGACCTCTTCTCTCAAAAAAGACGCTGTGCGGGCAAGTCGATCAAAGTCAGAGCGGGGAGGGAATGTTTCTTTACAGTTGTTGTAGTACGACTTTTCATTTCCTGTTCGGTCTTTCAATAAGTAGTCAGCTGCGGGCGTAGTCAGACTTACCATTGATTGAAGCAGCTGTTGGAGAGAAGGCACCAGTCAGACCTGCAAGCACCGGGTAGTATGCAGCGGCAGTTTTCAATCATACAATGTGTACTGTACTCTTAGTCTGACTTTTAGCGGTAGTCAGCTGTCCTCGTTCTCCTCTTTGAATTGCCCTATTGAGTAAGGGTCGGTGCTTGCAAAAATGTCGAGCCGACGGGGTCAGGTACCAGTAGTGACAATAGCAAAGGGGGGCTGGACACTAGTTGTGCGAGTGGAATGACCCAACTGGACCTAGTCAGCCCGAACCGTTTTGCGGTTCTAGAGGACCCTGAACAAGAAGAGGCAAAGATGCCAGATCTGTTTATATTAGGGGAAGGTCGACAGCAAATACAAAAGAACAAGAACAGGACATCAAAACAGAGAATCCGAAAGGGGAGGGAGGGTGGAAGGGAAAAGGAATAAAGAAAATACGGTTCGAATCCGTATGCCCTTGTGTGGAACCGGAACAGAACAGACACTGTTCAAAAAAGCAAAATCATCACGAAAAATGAACGAGTTCGAAAAAACAGCAGGAAAAATCGAGAGTTACCAAGAAAGTTACCAAGTAAAAGAGCAATGGCAAAGATATATCAAAAAGAAAAGAGAATATGAAATAGAACGAGAACTAATTCAAGAAAACAGAAAGCAACAAATAAAGTTAGCTTACAAAGTAAAGCAAGGGGGGCACAACATAAACCTCTTTCAGAGAAAGAAGCAGACAAAAAATGCAAATGATGGAAGGATTGCCAAGGGGACTCTAAGACCATATATACTAATTACTTTGGGACATGCCGAAAAGAGGGAGCAAATCAGACCCCAGCAAATCGAACAAACCGTAAGAAAGCTCTTTCAGTGCAACTCTATCGTTATAACCAAGGAAGAACACCAAAACGAAGGATGGCATATACACGTCGCAATAAAGAACTCCACTGCTTCAAAAAACAATGCAACCAGAAAAATAAGAGAAGCCTTTAAACAGTTCGAAGGAAGACAGTGTAACGTAACCTTTCACAAAGGATTTGCAAACTTGATTGGGTATGTCACCAAGCAAGATAAGAAACCATACGTATGGGGAGAATTTTCAGAGGAAGAAATCTTAAAAATCGGAGAAAAGGCAAGGGCGAAAAAAAAAGCCAATACCAAACCCACAAAAGAGATCATACAAAAGATAAATGAGTGCGAACAATGGTTGGAGGTATACAATCATACAGAAATAATAGAAAGAATACTATATGGGTCACACAGCAACATAAAAAAGGGCTTCCACGACCTCAAGATTTTAAAAGAAAGCAAAGAAAGCCCTTTACAAAGGATACAGAGATATCTGGACGAAAAAGAAGTAGAGAAAAGGGGAATTCAGGAGTATGAACCAGAAGAAATCAAAGAAAAGTACCCACTGATAGACTGGATTGCCTGTAACCTCATTTATCAAAGACCCTTAAAAACAAAGCAGCTACTCTTATACGGACCACCGTCAACCCAGAAGACCTTGATCTTTGATAAGCTAAGAAAGGCCATAAGAATATACTTCGTAGGGGTAAGAATGAACGACTTTGCGGGAGCCGATGACTACTATGATTTATGGGTTTTTGACGAGTTCCAGAACCACGAGCGAGAAAACGGCATGGGAGAAACCATATATTCGGAGAACGCAAACGTTTTCAACAATACAATGCTTAGGATACTAGATGGACAGGAGTGTAGGCTCGACGCCAAGTACGGAGACGTTCTTAACAAAACGAGAAACGTACCTATTGTTTTAATTGCCAATCAAATACCAAACAAGATGAGAAGCTATGGACCCATGCAGGAAAGAGTGATGAGGCTCAGATTTCATTCAAGAATACCCGACATAAACGAAGAAAGATTGATTTTAACCTTGAAGGGATGTATAGAAAGGAGGATACAGCAAGACCATAACTTAAAAGATCAACAAAGAAAGGAAGAAGAAATCAAATACAACCAAGAAAGCGCAATAGCATGGAAAAAAAACAACAAGACAGCAGAAGCAGAGGAGAGAACGAACAAAGCGATAAAATGCGAATTAAGCGCAATAACGGAGAGTAAAAGGGAAATCAAAATCGTTTTTGGAAAAACGAAAACAAAAGAGGGGGCAACAAAGAAAACGAAAACAACGGTCAAGATAATCATCGAACAAGAACAGCTAAGAAAGAGCGAAATGGCAACACTCAAGTTTGCGGGCATTCCGATACAAAAAAGAAACAAAGAAGAACAGAAAGAAGAGAAAGAAGAAAGCCTAATCATTGCCTTTAAGTCAGAACTACCGGGAGCCAATTTCAAGATCATTAGGAATCCAGGAGAACAGATAGGCGACTATTTAACATGGCCCATTCTAATACATTTAAACATAACCAACAGAAAAGAAATATGCAGCGCCGAAATCCTTGTTGTAAGCAACAAACAGAAAGAGATAGAGACAAAAAAAGAACAAAGAAGGAAAGAGCATAAAAAAAACAAAGAAACAGATAAGGAACTAATTACTATTCAGGTAGGGACCACCTGCAAAATCAAACGAAACAGAAAAGCTTATTATCAGGAAGAGTGCCATTCGGAAGACCAAGAATGGGAAGAACAAGAATGGGATGAGCATGACTAAGAAATTACGTAAGTAATCTAAAAAAGCGGAGAACCGGCTTAAAACAGAGAAAAAATAGCGGCGAATCGGATGCTCAAAAGCGGAAAATAGACTGCACAAAAAGACAAAAAAAGAACAAAACACGAAGGACAGACAGGAGAAAAACCACAGAAGAAAACAACAAAGAAGACGATGTCGACCTTCCCGCCAGATCTGGACACTGCTGAACCGGAAGAGATTGCTCAGGATGAGTGTTTGGGTACCAAAGCCGAGGAGGGTGTAGTCAAGGAGAGAACTCCCGAGGAGAGTGATTTGGCTCATAGAAGCGAGGATCTGGAAGAGAGGGTCAACTATGGCAGTGACTGAGGGGGACTTGTTCTGTGATAAACAAATGACTTCAACCCTCAGGGCATCCAAAAGAGGTGAACCTGAGAAGAGCAGTAAGAGTAAGCGTTCAAGTACTGGTGCTATGACCTTAAAGGTGGAAGATCCTCCCCTGGTTCGAATCACCCTGAATGAAGAGTGGGCGAACAAGATGCAAAACATATCAACAATGTTGAATTCTAAGAAAGAGGGGGGAGGGGGAAAGGAAAGGCCAAAGAACAAAAGACAAATAAGGGCTGCACAAGACGAAAAACCAGAGGTAGCGCTAAGGTGCGAGGGGAATGTAAAAACAACAATAGTTCCACATGAAGGTCCTTATATGGAATGTCAAAAAGATCGGTAAAGTCGAGAAGCAGAGAGAGGCCAAAGATTATATAAGAGCACAAGAGGCAGATTTGATTGGCTTGGTGGAAACCAAAGTGAGGAGTGGAAAGGCAGCCAGAATTACCAGATGCTTGGGAAAGAATGAAAGTCAATCCATTACTGTGGAGAATGAGTAAATAAGTTTGACGAGTGTAAGGGCTAGTAAGACCTACCCGCTTTATTGAGCATTTTCATTCACTGAAGCAACTTGAACAAAATCAAAGTAAAAGAAAGAAATTCATTGACTTCGAAAAGGAGGTCAATTAAATGAGTACTAACTCTCTTCTATTACTTTGTTGTACCGGGTTAACAAGAGCTGACCCTCTTTATTCACTACAGTCCCGGAACAGAACAATCTTGTGTCATAAGAAAAGCTATTATCCAAATCGAATTTTGCTTTCTTTTTTTTTTTTTGATTGGCTTCATCCCGAACGTCCCATTACTGATGGGGAAATCTGTTCGGAAAGAGATATTTAAACAATAATAAAAGCGGCATTATCCCTAACCTTTAAGAACACACAAAGAAATCATGCAACACAACTTATTAACATCATCTGCAGGAACCATCCCTTCTTCAATGTCTATTGATACTAGCTTCTCAAATGTAAAATCACTAGGATCCCCTTTATTTTCCCATGTATACTGAGGTCCCAAAGCAGATATTGCTATTAGTCCCAGCTCATTGATAAAGTTCTTCAAATCCCTTGCTCCAGGTTTTGACTGGTTCGAAAGGACCAGGAAGCAGATGTCTATTCAATAGATTTGTTCGACCTTTCTTTCATTTAGTTTGAACCACCCGAAACAAAAGGAAAATCAGGCTAGGAGATGACTCGTAATCGATCCGGCTGTTGGACCCTGGACCCACCCGGCCCGTATATTTCATAAGATGTGTTTCATTCGGGAGGATGAACTAGCCTTTTTTCCCCACCCAAGGCAGATCGAACAAAAGATCTTCCCACTAATGCTTTCATTCTCCCGGCTATGATACTGGTAAAGAGCCCTCTTCCTTCTCTCCGACACGGTTGTTGAGACACACGTTGTAGTCATGGGAAAGAAAAATGTCATCTGTGTGAAGGATATTGAGATAGCTTCTTCCTTCTCTGTGCGTGGGGTAGCCCTTGATCGGATAATTCTTCTTATTTAAAAGTCAAAAAAGAGAGTTCTTTTCACTTTAACAACTGTGTTTTTTCTAACAACTCGAAAGGCGATTCCCCCTACTATCTACAACTCCAGACGCGACAAGAGTGCTTATTCCCCCCCAAAAAGATTCATTCCCCTTCTCTTCCCGACGATCGGTAATTCTTTCTAACAGCTCCATCTGCCCATCTGAGAACGACGCCCTTCTTGCAAAAGCTCTTCTTACGCTAACCCTGTTCGTGGGATCTTTTATCCTTTCCTTCTTCCTAGGACAGTAAGAATGGAATTGCCTGAATGATATCAGTCAGAGCGCATTCCCTCACAGCTTCTTTTCTTCTCAAGCACTTGCTATTTCATCTTCTCTTAGATAGGCTATCTTCCGATTCAATGCCATCAAAATGTACTTAGCATGCCTACTTTTCCTTATTAGTTCAAATAGCCCTAGCTAGATTCTCAAGCTCTGATAAACCCGCAACAAGAACAGCCTTTATTTTATGCCGAAAGGACTAAGAGCTCTTATTCCGCAGTCTTTAGCACATAGCAGTCGACGCAGTACTGATTCCTGGCGGTTCCGCGAATCTTCCTAGAAATTCCATTCCTAAAAAACCCGGCAATCGTAGACTGCTTTGGTTTATCTAGTCTTGCTAAATGAAAGGCACCCGCTCTTATTCCACACAGTAAAAGAGAAAGGCCGTCTTCTCAAAGTCCGTACCTGTACCGAAGAGACCAGCCCTTGGGAAGGCATCACCTATGCTAGAAGGCTTAACAGTCCTCCTTATTAGCAGCCCAGATCTCTTTTGTGCTCGGCTTGATGCTATCTCAGATGTCCATTCAAAAAGAGCTATTGGGGGCAGCCCTACTAATTCGTATTCGTCTTTTAAGACAGGAGCTCCTAGGTTAGCTTGAAAGCTTTCCTTATGGCAAAACCTATTTGCCCAGTCCTTTTAATTAATCCCCTTTTACTTATAGTTAGGATCTCGATTAGCCTCTTCGATTGTTGTTAAGAGACTAAAGACCCTTCTATTCCCAAAAGCTGATGAAATAGGAGCGCATTCTTCCAAGATTGATTCAAACACATTCTTGCTAACCGCCCTTACTCCGAAAAGGGCTTATTCTATTTGCCATTTGAGGAAAGAGAAGATTAAAGCAAGAGAACATGACCGGTGCACGAAGGTCTTTTAGGATTACGTTAGTGTTAAGCGGAGAAAAGAAAGTAGATCCTGCGCTAAGAAAGGGGAGTGCCCTATCTACCGAGAGAATGCAGGCAAACTCGGAAAAGAAGGAGTGGCTCCCGTCCCTAAACAAAGCACCAGTCAGCTTTTGCCTTCCTTCTAACATAAAATATACGGAGAGAGGAATCGGCATAATAAAGTAGGAAAATGGACTGAAGAAGTGCGGGAAATATTCAACAAAGAGCTTCTTCGAAATTTCGTTATCTTTTTTAAGATAGAAAGCCGAATCACTAACAAAGGAATTTTCTTTCGGGATGTTGACAACGTCAAAACAAAAAGAGAAGTTTTTTAGTGAATCGTCATTTTCTCACGATTGGGTGGGTGTGAAGTGTACTGAGGTTAAGGTACAATACCGAGCTCGAGATGTTAGAAGGTGCAAAATCAATGGGTGCAGGAGCTGCTATTGAATCCGGTCTTAGATGGTTGGAAGACAGAAGCAATAGCATGATAGGAATAGCAGGTTTCATAGAGATGACATCACAATAGGATGAAGACGAGACTTCTTATCTGCTTTCACGTGGAAAAGGGATAATGTCAAAATGCCTTTGAAAGGCAACTAGTGAGAGGGATTACTTGCTAACGTATCCCTAAGGGCATATCGTCTAAGTCCAGGAGTTAGTGCATTGGATTCCTGGGCAACTGCATCTAGTAGAGTTGACTTAACACCAAGCAAATCTCCTTTCTAGTCTAGGACTTATAGCTTTGGAAATGGAATGAGTCCCGCAACTCCCCTAGCTGCACATGAATGCACAGAGAAGGCCCTCGCTCGGGTTCTTTGACATCGACTCGGTTGCTAGGAAGAATGCGGGCTTAGAGCCAATAGAACTAGTGTTCCTTCGTCACCCTCTAGCGTACCGAACTTGTGAAAAGCATGATTGTTGATATGCACGGACAAAAGTAGCTGCTTAGGTTGCATATATAAGAATAGGAATCGAATCCACAGCTATTGATATTGAATCCGAAGTTCTCAAACCCGCCTTAAAAGCTGGGTAAGCCAAGGGGGGACTTTGAACTGTTAAGAGGTGCCTAGCGCTTTCATCAATATGAAAGAGGAAGCTTCTGGGCTGTACCTGTACAACTAGGGGTTGGGGGACGTTGAATAGTAAACTAAACGAAGATGACGCTGTCCAATTGGCCGAACGGAAGATCGACATGAGAAGCCGATGTTCTTGGTACAGAATCCCATGCAGATTTCTTAACAGTTTTGTTAGGCATTGGCATGAGCAAGAAAGCAGACAAGAGGAAATCAGAAGAACGGGGATTCGAATCGCCTATTTTTTCCCTTGCAAGAAAAAAAAGTAACTGAACTAAACAGTAAACAGGAGGCATAGTAGCAGAAATAGAAAGATGCCCATCCCATTGTATTTGGATTTGGAAAGAAAGAAGAAGATAGGCTCTTTATTCTTTTATAGAATCTTTTCAACAAGTGTTGTTAATCCGAAAATCGAAAATTGCGTTGCGTATATAAGAAAGGTATCCGCTCTGGCTTTTTAGGAAGAACACTGTTTGCAAGATCCGGTCTTAGTGAGAGAGTTGGGATTGAGCTTTCACTAATACTAATAGAAGAATTTGGAGTAAAGGGAGGAAAGAGCTAGGTCTCGTATAGAAGAAGAGGTTTTTTCGCTTTTCGCCAGGAGATGATACATAAGCGCTCTTGGTCTTCTATCCGTATCCGCTGCTCTTAGCCTTGTTAGAATCCAATGTTAGAAGGAAGAATTCAATAGGCATCCCAATATCCGTTTTCTTAGATAGATAAGAGATCAGCTAAAGTAATGGTCATACCCCTCCTCCCCCTCCGTTTGAGGAAGATATCTCAGGTATTCGCCTACGAGGTCTTCACATAATAGGTTGCCAAAATCCTTATTAGGAAGAAGACTTGGACAAATCCCCGGTCTTATAGAAGTAGCTAGCAAGTCTAGGCACCTGATGCATGTGAGGGTAAGGGAAGGAAGTCTCTTTGGCACGTATGAGTAGCTGTCACGAATCGAAGTTTCAAAAGCCAAAAGAGAGATTTGGAGACAAGAAAAAAGTTGGTTGAGACACGGGATGATAGGGCGGGCGGCCGACTTTCGGTACTTTCTGCCAACTCGATTTCAATACTAAGTAAGCTCCTCATCGCATAAGTAAGAAAGTTCAGCTACAGAGGGTAAAGAGAGGGGCGTTCAGCCACTTGACTGGTTGGAGAGGGGCGGACGAGAGTTCTAATAATTCTCTTCCTTCCGGTCTGCGAGCGTCCCATCTTTTTCTTACTTGAATGAAGAAAGACAGAACCTCTCTTTTCGGCCACAGCCAGCAGTTCGCTTTCCACTTCCGAATACCAAAGAGCGATTGAGAGAAGAGCAGTACGTAGGACTTAAAAAGAGGGTTCCTTCCTCTCTTCACTCTCCGAATTTCGATCCTCACCTTTCTGGTGCCAAAGGCCTACCCTTCCACTTTACAGGAAGTTCTAAAGGAAGAAGTCGAAAAGGAAAAGAAAGTCACCTTTCCTGCCAACCTCCTGGCTTTATTCTTATACTGATCGAGCTGCACTATTTTCTATTCTAATAGATTCCACTTCGCTTGCTTGCACGACTTCCTCTTTGCTTAAAAAAAAGGGGGCAAGTCAAGTAAGTAAGCAGTGATCTGAACCAAAGCACAAGCTTTGAAATAGAAAGAAAGATAGAAGGAAAGCAAGAAAGAACTATCTGACTTCGCTATCTTTCTATGAGCTCCTAGGAAAGAGATCCTACTCCCAAAGAAAGGAAGCTTCAGAATAGTCATTAAGAGAGGTGACCCTCTTTTGCTTTTTCAAGCTATGAATGTAGAGATCAGGTTGAAGAGTGAAAGGGACGAAGTGGTATGAAGTTGCTTGAACCTAGCGCTCGGGAGGTTGTGCTCGACCGAAAGGGTAAGGGCAAGAATACTTGGCTGGACGTAGTTCAGGATCGATGTAATTGAGACAACTAAGTAGAGGATGGGAAGATGTGAGACCGGCCAAAGGTGGTTCTATATAGCTCTTACGCTTTTACAACTCGTACTATTTTATTGGAAAGTGAAATCGTTCTTTACTCGCTACAAGTATTTCGCTCTAGCTCTCTAGTTCTCTTAGCTATCGTTACATTTTTTGACTCGTGGAAAGTGGAAAGGCAGAAGCGTCGGCTAGTCAGTCACGGACTACTTGACTTCCTTATGATGATTCAATGTTAATGACCTCATTCAATCTTTTTTTTGAGCCTTCGCTATCGTGGGCTAGATGGATAGCTAGTAGTTATGAGCAGCAGTCCCCTGACTATAGATAGGAAAAGATGTAGAGGTGCGTGCCACACTCACGAGGGACTGAGAAGTTGACGAAGTAGCGAGTTAAATGAGAGGCTAGAGTCAAAGGCGAGCCAATGAGCTTCTCAGTTAATGAAGAGCTTCCCTTGATGTGAGCAGAACTATCTATTTGAATTATGTTGAAAGCGGCCCTCCATTCCTGCTTTGAGGAGTAGATTGAAGGGCTTATCGCTTCTCCTACTGCTGCTCCCGGCCCCGTCCCGCAGCCGACCGATCTGCTGCCAACACTTTAGAAAGATCGTTTTTGTTCAACATTTCGTTTTTTTTTCTAGAAGTAGGGAAAGTAAGAGAAGAGTGAATGAAGACCCCCACGGAGCGGTAAGGAGATCGATGAGTTTTTCATCTTCCTCTTTATGTATGAAATTACAGACATATAGTGAATGGACGAGCCCCTTCAACTTCGAAGCAGCTTCCTTTGTACTTCCCTTCGTAGGGGAGGTAGGAAAAAGAAAGAGATTAGATAACTCTAGAGCAGATTCAGATCCAACCAGCAAGGCATACGGTCTTGGACACTTAACCAAGCTCTTGATGAGCGGTATCCACCTTCACCTTATTCTGCTCTCCTTAGCCTCCGGCTTGGGCGTGGTGAAGCAAGGGGTCAGTGAGATCGACCCCGATCAGTGCAGTTAGATAGTTAGAGTTAGTAGTTTCTTCAACAATTCTAAAAAGAGGAGTTGCTCTTAGAGTTAGGGAGCGAGTGGAATAAACGAGTTCAATACGCTGGATAAGAAGCGTAGTATACGAAGCGATCACTAGAGCGAAGGAGTGTAATAGGCAGAAAGGACTACTAGAGCTATATACTTTGAGAACGAGTGGAATACCTGAAACAAGAGAGGGTAGGTAGAGCACTTTCGCCTTTTAAGCTTTGCTTTCTCGATCCACTACTATCTTACTCAAAAAAAAAAAGAACTTCTGAGTTAAGAGAAAGAAAATAGACACACCCTTACACAGCCAACATTAATAATAATATAGAGGAGCTGAAAGCCACTTGACTCGTTGGAGAGGGCCTTCTTCTTTTTCTTTATTTATTGGATTTTCTCCTATTTTGCCTTCTATATCTTATATAGACTTTTAGCGTATAATAATTACCAATACGAGGACTATCGACTTCGCTTTCAACTTATAATAGAAGGGTCTCCTCTTCCTTCATTTCGTAAGCTTGCTAGCTTACCGGCTGAACCATCATCATCTGCTTGCTTGGTCACTTTCGTGATAAGGCGCTTAAAAGGATTCTGGATTATATATATTTTGGGAACTAAAAGAGTGGCTGGTTGAAGGGAAAGGGAAGCCAGAAAATCCAGGGAATCGACGTCCCCCAAACCATTAGACTTCCAGAGAAGAGGAGTCCGGTCGCCATTAAAACCCTTCTCGGAAACCGAGGAAATATCCAATCCAATTCCGATACTGGGTAGGATTCACCAGCCGCTAGACATAGCACATAAGCCAACAGTAGTATGAATGGGACAGGAACTATTCGACCTCTTTCAGGAAAGGGCCTTACACACGGGGACACTGGCTGATCCCGCCGACAGGAGCAAAGGAAGGTCTCTTTCGCCTACGAGCATTTGTACGAAGAAAGGAGTCTCGTACAAAGGGTTGGAAAGAAGGCTTTTACCTTATTTCAGGTGGGTTAGTGCGTATCTGTTCGGGCGGAGGCGGACAATGAAAAGACAGAAAGGAGCGAATGATGCCAACCAACTCGACAAAGACATTCAGATATGAAAAAGATAAAGAAAGACGTGTTAAGCTTGTGTTTTCCCAGCCGACTCGCACACGACCGTCTTTTTTTCGATGGAAGAGTCGGACTCCCCGGAAAAATAGCATCTCGTAAGTTTCCGGAAGAAAGAGGCAAAAATAGGTATCGGTAAAGGAAAAAACCTCATTCTGCTGTGGTTGAGAACCAGTCTTTTCTTAGGTCAGGCTTGACTTCGCTTTTCCTCACCTTATCACCTGTCATCAAGCCTCCTACCCCAGATTTTTCTGTCAATTTGGAATAGACTCATCTCTAGGCTTCGCATCTTCGTGAGAAAGACCCATGCCTCCGCTTATGGCTTTCATACCACCCATACGTGCTCCCCTTCTCTCGCCCTCCCTGACATTGCCTTTGCATCGCAAGGAGGAAGAAGGGTCTATGCCGAAAGAGAAAAGGGTGCTGCATGTATAAGTCCAAAAGAGCTATGATGACTCTCGAAATGGAATTGGAAGAGCAAGACGGGCTAGGGCTGGCACATTAACAGGATATTCAATTTGTGATAACGATGGCGGATAAACCAGATAATAATCTTACTTGTCCCCAACGCTAAAGTACCGGGGATTTTCGGGGACTAGCCCGCTTCCACTCTTTTCTTTTTTTTTCTAAAAGACAAGGAGGATTAAGAAGGCCATCATTAAGGAAAACAAGGCAATAGCTTCGGTTAAAGCAAAGCCCAAAATAGCATAACCAAAAAAATCTTTTGCCAATGAATGATTTCTCGCAACAGAATGTTGGAACTGAAAACATTTCCAATACCGGCAGCAGCTCTCGCTGAAGCAATTGTAGCAGCTCCTGCGCCGATTCATTTTGCACCTTCTAATCTTACATAATAATAAAGAAAGTTTAAAGAAAGTTAGCTCTTTATTTGTTTATCTCGCCCTTCTTTCTTTTCTTCGATTTTAGATGGTAAAAAAGAGAATGGAATTTCCGATCTTGTACCCAAAGTGCGGTACACTTCACACCAACCCAAACTCCCTACCCTCATAAAAAAAAGGGACCCCCTTTGTTTGATTAGTCAGTTTTCAAGAGGGGGAAGTTCTTCTGGCAATCTCAGGCATACTCCAAATCGATTATTTGGCCTGATCGAAACAACCTAGGAAAGGTTGTCAGCCTACATAACCAACTTCTCATACCAAGAAAGCCAGGTATCAGATCCCTGTAGTTCGAGCCCTTTTTTTTCCCAGTTCCTGTACGTGGAATGATTTCCAGTGAGTAAAGTAGTCTGGGGGAAAGATAAGCCCTACCCACTATCCTTTCCCCCAAAAAAGGGGCCCGTCCTCGAGAGGACTCAAACTACAACAACTATTTAACTAACCAAAACCACCTCCCCCCATTATTGTTAACGCAATATGTACGGCTTGCGCAAAAAATTCACTATATATTCAACATTATTGGAAGCTATTATAGATATATGACAAGAGCTGTAAATTCGCTTCATTTTGTTCTCCTATAAAAATCTTTATTACATGTTGTGTAGTGTGTCCTGCTGGGAGTAGAATTCAAGCTTGTAAAAAAAGGGGTCCAGAAAAGTGTGGCTGATTTGTTCTTTTACCATGTCAGCCACACTCTCATTTAGTCGATCTTGATAGTCCGAATACGAGAAGTGTCTTAATCTAGACACTCTCCAAGTTGATAGGATCCAAATGAAAAAAGGAAATACAATGGTAGGATTTGCCATCTTTCTTAAACAATAATGAAAAACCAATTGATCGGGAAAGGTCTTGTTCATGGTGGTAAGCGAGGGAGGATTTAGTAAAGGGATAATGCCGCTTTATACTAATATAGTCCCGAGTTGGTAATTAGAGTTAGAAGCTTCACAGCTTCCTCCACTCACCTCCACGGGCGAATATAGTCTACGTCACTCTTTCTTGGCTAGTCTAGTAGACTATATTCTAGGTCATTCGGAAGGGCTCCGTATAGTTTTGGGGTGTAACGTTGTGGTTGTTCCCTCTCCTTTCAGTCGAGTGACTTCGTACCTATCCTTACCGAGAAAAGGGAGTTCCAGAGGCATCTTCCATTCATATCGATTTTGGTTTTTCCGCACCATATTTTGATCTGCCTCTTCTTCGATCCGGAATTCCCAGCAAATCCTTGACTCCTCGAATACAATGGAATTTCACACCTGGCGAATCTTTCACTCTACCTCCTCTTATTAAGACCATAGAATGTTCCTGCAAATTATGACCTTCGCCTGGAATGTGAGCAAATATATCATGTCGATTGCTCAACCGTACTTTGGCTATCTTACGTGGAGCTGAATTAGGTTTTTTCGGTGTTCTCGTTGAAACACGCGGGCATACTCCTTGCTTCTGGGGACATTGATCCAAAGCTCGAGTACGGTCCGTGCGCCGTTTTTCTTCTCTACCATGACGAATCAATTGATTTAATGTAGGCATCGCTCTTTCCTTTGTCCTTCCCCCCTATTTTTGCCCTATCACTAGTGGTTACTCCCGATCCGAAGCACCCCTTTTCCATTCATAGAGAGATCCAATCGTCAAAATCAATAAAAAGGCCATCATGGACCAAGATCCAAATGGATCAATCTTGTTGGGAGGTACTGCCCAAGGAAAGGAAAAGGTTACTTCCGGATCAGGAATAATAAATAAAATGGAAACAAGATAAAATCTTATATCAAAACGACTTCTGGCATCACCGGAAGGATCGAAACCACATTCGTAGGCCGACAATTTTTCTGGATAGGTCGAACTATTGGAAGAAACTAGAAAAGGAAGACCGAGTGGGATCAAAGAAACTAGCGGGCTGATCACTAAATAGATACAAATAGGTGCAAATTCTGACATCACCACAGAAAACTTGGTTCTTTCGCTCCTTGCTGGCGGAGCGGCATACCGGAAAAAAAAGCAAGAAATAGGAACGACGGAACGAAGAACGGAACTGGCTTGATAGCAAAACAAAAAAGGCGTATATTATGGGGCTCTTCTGGCGAGAATGCTTATTTTCTCTTGAAGAGAGCGGCTTTCTTCCGTTAAGGAGGTCATCCTTCTCGAGAGAAATTCCCATTCAGTATGAGAGTTAAGCCTTTCTTGCATTTCCACTCGGGCTTGCTGCTTTTGTTTTAAAAAGCCCTGGAAATGGTCTGCTTGAGCGGTCTTAACATCTTCATAGAACGGAGAATTATGCCTCTCGGTACAGAGACTTTGTAAGACCTCCCCGAGAGCGGAAGGAGAAAATTCGATGGCTTCGAGGTGGCCTTTGACTATGGCCTCGAGGTCCAGCGGATCAATCCAGAATTGAGGAGCCTCCCGACCATAGAAAATTAGTTGATAGAAAGAGCAAATCTGCTCTCGAGTGGAAAAGGACACCTCCGTATTAAGCAAGTCTCGCACCAGGACTTCATAGCTGGCAGACACGGTGGGGGTGGTTCTTAGTACTTGATGTACATATTCCACCCATTCCGGGTCCTGATGCGACTGACTTAGATAGTAATGGAGAAGGGTGAGCTCCGAGGGGAGAACACCAAAAAGGGTCTGTGGACAAAGAAGTCCATACAAGTTGTGCCAAAGAAGAACCCCAGTCCGTAGGACAAAACATAAAAAGATTAGAATCTTCCCCCAGAAAACGACCCCCTGAAAAGCAGGATTTATTAAATAAAGCAAGGAAAGGCGTCTTTCTATATTCAACTTAGAACCAATATACAAAGTAAAGAGGAAAAGGCATGACCAGAAGAATTGTGTGAAATAAGTGAATTTATCCAGTTGAGGCATTCTTGATTGATTGAGACAAAACGATTCCCTCAATACAGCTTAACTCCGTCAAGCCTGTACGAGTAGTGAAGAAGTATAGAGCACTTTGGTTGGTTGTTGACCAACGGAAAGCATGGGAGAAAGATGCACAAACGAAAAAGGGCTCCAAAAAAAAGTGGGAATTTCATATATAAAAAGAGCGGTACACTGAACACGAACCCAATTGTTCGAAGAAAATTCTTGCAACTACGAAAACTACAACAACCTCCGTGAACAGACGCTTTGTCAGTTCATTTTTTATATAACTTCAATTCAATAATTCAGAAAAAAGGTGAAAAAGGCGGGTAAATCTAGTTCAATCGGTAAATCCATCTCAGGGGTAAGCTGCTCCGTTGTAGCCACTTCTGTACCTGTACCGGCTTGAGCAGCCGAAATATTGATACTGGGAGATTGGGGATCGGATGAAAGACTCGAAGATGCACATTTGGGGGTTTGACGATAAAGATCGGACAACAATCTCACTTTCCTCTTCATATTTGGAAAGACTTATGTTCATTCGCTCTGCGAGCAGAGCGGTATACCGAAAAAAAGAAGCGACTACCTTACTTAAGCAATTCTTCTTATTCTTCTTCTTTCTTAGTTGAGGTTCCCCTTCTCCGGCAGCAAGTTCAATGGTTTCTAAGCTGGACGACTGGTATTCTCTGGATGGACGGTAAATCCAGGTATGCTGCTGGTCCTTAGAAGGACCAAGGGAATCCTGGTCTTCTCTCCTAACGAATTTCCCCTTTGCTACTCCCTTTCGCTACCTGGAGCCAGGTTTTTTCTTATTATAGATAACGTACGCACAGGTGATCTATCTAATTAATGGACTAGCTTCACTAAGACCCATTCGATCTTCTATAGCGACTTTCGGACCATTCCATTCATTGTCTTCTTCTCAACCTCTCCTCGGTCACTGAACTGGGTTACTGAACTCCACCTTCTCGGAATCCCATTTCCGAAAGTCAGGTCGAAGGCAAATGGATTCCCTTGCTTGGGCAATAAAAAAGTCTATGATTCTCATCTCGAAAAAAGAGGTTAAAGCTACGGCACCTCCTATAACTACACCACCAAGACCGGGTAACAGAACAGCGGCCAGAGCAGCAGATTCCATAGCCGCGGTTCTTCCTCCATCAAAAGGCTCTGAGCCTGCTACGTAGCTAGGCTACGAGATTGATTCTCTGATGATAGAAAGAGAGAGGATAGAGGATCACGCTTACAAGCAGCCTTTTCCATCGTCTTTCGCTGACCCTGGTTCTATCAAACCAGCTTCCTCAATCCTGGTGTGAACTTCTTCCTGCCTTCTTACCCAAGAGCTCTGATTCCGCTTAAATAAAAGCAGCTCTTCTTCCTTACTCTTTCGAGTAAGCATTTTGAAACTTCCTTAAACATCTGCTTCAAAGAGCTAAGCCCCGGTCTCACTGAACTGGGTCAAAGAACTACCTTCCTGGAGCTACCTCCTTACTTAGATCGTTCGTTCCCCAATTCAAACTCGGATCAGTTGGCAAGTGGATTCCGTGCCTGGGTACGAAACTCGAAACTCGATCTTGAAAGAGTGAAATCTAGCCTTTTGTCTTTATCCTTTATGGGTCTGGGCTAATTCTTGAAAGCAGCAACTCCTACACCTACCGAAACTTTAACAGAACAACTACGGATTCTCACCCTCGAGTCAGGAGCTCGCTTTCAATCTCTAAGAGCCGATTCGATGGCATCTTCTCTTATGATCTTTCTAGTTAGCACGTAGTGGGAATAGTCCCTCATCGACACGGGAAGAGAGCTTCAAGCAAAAAGGGCTTGTGCAAGCAAGTGACACTTGACTTCAAGCGAATAGTGCTGCCTCACTTTCTTTAGCTAGGCTGAGAAGCCGATTCCCGACATAGACTATTTCCTTCTCATCGAAAGATGCCTAAGACCTTTTCACCAAAACAAAACCTAAACCCCCTGCTCCTCGAACAATTGAATCAGAAGTCAAGATATTCACACCCACGCATAAAGAATAGCCTGTGAATGCCCTCTTTTTTAGCCTGGAGTTTTCTTGAGATACCTCAAGATAGGACAAAAAGCCTCCCAGTGATCTTGTCTTGGATTCTGCATGAATTGACTAACCACTCCAAGAGCAAGGGTTAGATCTGGTCGGGTTACAGTCAGATAGATAAGCTTTCCAACCAAACGTCTATACCTCTCTGGATTTTCAAAGAGCAGGCCATCATCCTTACTGAATTTCAAAGTCGGATCCATAGGAGTATCCACATTGCTCCCAACAATCCAGTCTGCTCTAAAAAGTCTGTAACATACTTCCTTTGAGAAAGTGATATTCCCGCCTTTGATCTTGCTACTTCAATACCCAACAAGTATCCAAGCTTTCCAAGATCCTTGGTAAAAAAGTGTTTACTAAAATACTGTTTCAGGTCAACAATTCCTGTCCTCTCACTACCTGTAATCACAATATCATCAACATAGACAGCAAGGATTAGAGATCCACTTTGGATATGACGAACAAATACTGAATGATCAACCTCAGTTTGCTTCAGCCCATATGCAGAAAGAACTTTACTCAATTTAGCAAACCATGCCCTCTGGATTCTGTTCTAGACTTACCAATCTTGGCTAGCTTGTTTTCCTTGCGCTAAGCCCTTCTCTTATCTACAACTTTGGCGAATAGTGAAAATCATTATTCCCTCCAATCTTTATGGAATGATTTGACCCCCACTCCTAGCGTGCTAAGCCGTAGTATGTTTTTTAAGAAGATCCTTCCCGGTGTGCCAAGCCCCCTCCCAACGGTCTCAGGCCATGGTCTGGGTCAATGAACTAGTCTCGCCCCCCTAACCTAAGAGTTCTGGTTATGACCAGCCGAAAACAGGTCCTCTAGATGCCTTATAACCGTCCTTTTTGCCCATTCCCGCTTATGCGTACTTCATGGCTGATAGGCCTACAGACGCTTGAGGCCCCGGAATAGCCTTGCTTTCACGTTCCCCCTCTTTCCTTAGATCAGGTTAGCACTTATGCTGCTTCACGCAACTATATTCAATCAATTGAGTAGAGAGGGCAATTGAATCAGTCGTCATCCTTCGCTCTTGTGCTAAAGGCTCTCTTACCACAGGTCGCCATTCCATCCTTTTTCGAAAGGGTAGATGCTTTTCTCCTCGATTCATCGCGATTTCAAGTTGACATCTCGAACATAATCCTGTTGTTGGTAATGGCCTTGGCGAATGACTTGCCACGCTTTCGGGGCTTGACTCTTGTGGGATGGGATGTGCTCAGCCGCCTCCAACTCTTTCTGTGGGTCAGACAACTTCCTTAAGTCAGCAGACATCATATTGATCTCTACTGCTCCCGCAAACGGTGATGTCTCGATTCCCATTGGTCGGTCTGCTATCCGGAACAAACCTTTGTCCAAGTAATCTTGAATCAGATTCCTGAAATTGACACAATTATTTGTAGAGTGAGTCCATTTCTCGTGCCATTTACAATAACGTTTTCCTTTTCTTTCTTCTTTTTTAGGTATCTTATGTCCAGGCAGACAGGTCAAAAGCTGTTGATAACCCGGCGGCTGCTTCAGAGCTTCAGATGCCAACCAGTCGGCCGCGATCTTACCTTCTCTCTTCTCTATGAGTATGCTTACAAAAGCACTGCCAATCCCTTTGAACAAGATTCCTGCAAGCTTGGATCAGTTGTGCTTGAGGGTGATTAGAGGAAATCAAATGAATCACAGCATGCAAACAATATTCCAAATCTGTTTCAAGAATGACCTGCTTGTAACCCAAATCCCATGCCAACATAAGGCCACGGTAGATGGCCCAGAATTCAGCCACATTCTTGGTTGTACAATCCAAATTCTCAAAGAAAGCAGACACCCATCCGCATTCATTTTAACAAAAAAGACTGTAAGGGGAAACCTTCACACAAAAATATTCGTATATTCTCGCTCATCCACGGGGGTTTCCCAAGCCAAAACCTACTCCTAAGAAGTTGCTGGATCGAAGTAGTACATTATACATCTGCCCGCCAGCAGCGGAGGGGGTTCGATTCCCCTTATACGCGATGTGGCGAAAAAGACTGATTCAACGAGATATGCCTGCATGTCGAGAGTGCGCTCCCTCTCTCTCAGCTAAGGAAAGAGATAGAGAATTCATGTACTTCGCGATTTCCTGCGGATCTATCGTATCGTTACTTCTCTCTGATTGTGATTTCCCATGTGCCGTACTATACCGCTAAGGAAAACAAAAAAGAACCGGGCTAGGCTACTCCTCTTCCCCTTTCTGAATCAACTTGTCCTTGCGCTTACCACTTCTTAAAACTTGCGAGCGAGTGTCGATCGCTCCTTTGCCTGGGCAAGATCTGACGACTCCTGCCCAAAGATGGCGGGTTACGAATTCCGATTAGCTACTGCCAAAGAGGCCAGGAACGAGCTTCCGCTTTATCGAAAGAAAAAACCGCTTCCTTTCTCTCTTCCTGATCAGCGGATTCAGAGTGATCAGGTGAAGCCCCCCTTCTCGTTGGCACGGATGAATCAGTTACATCTTGTTCCTACTACTACCGAGTAGAGGACATTTCATTCACAGACCTTGATCTTTAAGGTAAAAGTGGGCCTTAGCTGGCTGACCTGATTTACCCCTTCTCGTTGGATGACCGGCCCTTTCTTAGACTTGGTGAACTCCTGTCGCGATGAATTAAACTCCGTTCCATGCCCCGCTGCTTGTCAATCACATCGGAAAGTCGTTGGGTCGGCGGAGACCTCTTTCGGCAAAGAATTATACCACAAAGCCCCAACTAGGTACTACCACTTATAGGAGTCTTCTTTGCTAGTAGAATGCCCCCCACGAGAAGAAAGAATAGTGGGATGCTCACGCTCTCGTTGGACGTGACAGTCAGTTACAGTGGGTAAACTAACGAAGGGAAGAATTTGATTTCATCACAGAATTGAATCGGGTCTCATCCCTTCGATTCCTCGCTGCATACTTCAATGAGAAAGGAAAAGAGCTTTGTTGCGTGCTTCTTCGGGTGTGGTTGCAAGATCTCGCTTTCCGTTCGAAAATGTGTACGTAGCTTCCTTGTACAATAGCTCTCTCTCTCTCTGAGAGAGTGATCGGGAAGCATTCTCTCTGTCCCTCCGTATCTGACCCTGACCCACGCTCTAGCCCTCTTTCGTCGTCCAAGTCGCATACCTCCTAAACAGTCTATTTGGTTTTTAAACGCGATCTATTTAACTGATTAACTGTGAACTACGTGGGACTTGATTCTTTTTTTGCTGAAAAGAGAAGGTACGTAGGCAGCTCTCCTAAAAAAGAGTGAAGTTCCGCCCGCCTTTGAAGGCTAGCTCCTGCTTCGGAGCTTCATCCCCACATCTCACATATTGGAAAAGGCAAACAAAAAAGGGGAACTCAGTCAATAGACAAAGAAAAAAAGGGATATGTTACACAAAAACAATCCAATGTTTGTCTTTCTAAGGATTGATTTTCCTTGTCGTAGTTCATATTCATATTCAGGAAAAATGCAGCTTTTTCTTCTTATTGTGGAAACGGAGGGAAGGCAAAGGTCCGTAGGAGGACAACTATCAGTATTAGCTGACTGGTGACGAGGATCATATAGTTTGAGAGCTGGATCGAGTTTTAAAGCGTGGTTATGGCGGAATGGAATGGGCCCTATCCCGCGAAGGAGAGGAACCTGTCATGTAAGGAATTTAGGTCAAAACTACGCTCTTTCAGCCGGTTTAGTATAGTAGTAGTTTCAAATCAATGCAAGCCAATGGAAACCCCTCCTTAGGGACAGTCGCATAGACTGAGACGTGAATGTAAAGCAAGTGTTTGGGAAGTTGGCCCGACCCCTTTGGTTTATCATAAGAAGAAATCTCGGAGATCATCAAGGCCTACCATATTAATGGGATCTCTGGTAGTAGGCCCAAGCCCCGGAAGACAAGTGAGTCTTAATAACATAAGCGAGAATGCCGAGGTCTTGTCAAAGCCTCTTCAATCATTGAATCATTGTTCAGCGCTTTCTCTCGCATGCCTCTGTGGTCAATGGGAGCAGCAAAAGATCAACCCCCACCCCACTCGGCTCAAGCCGAGGAGCGGAAAGCCACTTGACTGGTTGGAAAGGGGCTGCTTGTATGAGAAAAAGAAGAGTCCTTTCGAAGGCTTTGTATCAGACATCTTCGCTAGAAGACAAGAAGCAAAGATAAAGGATGATGCAGCTATGGTATATATCTACAAGATACTAATGAACTCTCTCTACGGTCGATTTGGTATAAACCCAGAAGTTATTAAAACCGAGATATGCACAGAAGAAAGATATCATGAGTTGTATAAAAAGGAAACTTTTTACAGTGCGGGGGTCCTGTCCCTTGGACGACTTGAGTAATGGGAGAATGGCAACTGGGCCCTGCAGTGGTAGAACCTCGTGAACCGGGCATACTATTGAAGAACCTTCTGTGAACTTTGCTTCTCTTATGAAATTTCTACTCAGCTTGAAAAGAAAAGAAGCCTCAAGCCGATAAGTCATCATCTTCGAGAATTTCGAAAGAAGAGCTGAGGGCTGATCTACGACCACCCTCTCACTCACGGCACACATGCTATATGTGTGATGCCGACACCCTGATCTAGACATCCACTCCAGACTATTTACCTTAGTTATGATCTTCTTACGGCCATCACGCTATTCTATAATTAACCATGCTATTTATGCTAAAGATAGCCCTTCATAGATCTCTACGACCTACCTCTACGAACAGCCTTAGACTGGCGTACTGATAGTAGCTGCTACCCATACCGCTGATGGGAGATTACGTATTAGCGCTGCTGCCTACAACAAAAAAATTCTGAATCGAGATGATGGCCAATGCACCCAAAAATGGACGCGGAGGACAATCCGTGGCTTAGACGGGAGATCACGTTTGAAGAAGTTTTGAAGAATGAGAATCTGAATAAAGCCCCAGGTCCCGACGACTTCCCGGCTGCCTTCTGTCAAAGGATGTGGCCTCACACATTAATA